TTGTGGAGTAGAAAATTATTTGTATAATTTCATTATGGGGCTTGTGTCAGATTTAGTATTGATTTATTAAAAAAAGTGTGCGTAGATCTAGGGACGAAGCACTGTAGGGGGGTGGTGAATATCAAAGCAGACGATTAGTTTTGTAGGGGGAAGGGGGGGTTTAAACCTCTATGAGATAGGGTTTTTTGAGCCCGGGGGGAATAATAGAGTACTATGTCCTGTAACCATTAATTAAATAACACCTGTTGGTTGTGCTAGTCCAATCAAAAATACACACAGGTCCAGCTACAATTTATCTGACTGTGACAGGGCCTTCCTAAGGCCATAGCTGAGTCGGTGCAGGCCCCCCCCCAAAAATTAAAAGATACCAAATGTATGAAACCTCAGTTATGTTAGGCATGGGCTGATTAGTCATTAGTCCATCGAGATGTCTTATTTAAGAGGAACGAGTGGGCGATTTTAAGTTAAAATGGTCCTGAAGTAAGAACCAGATGTCTTATAAAGATCATTATTAGCTACCCCCACGATGTATGGGCCCGGTGCGAGAAGGGGGATCCCTGCCGAGCGGGTTGCTGGTTTCACGCGGCATGGTGATAAAGCTCGTGGTCTAATATAAGCGACCATAGGATATAATGGAAATAAAACTATTAGGGGATATATAATATGTAAGAGTATACATATTATGTAATATGTAAAATTAATGATAATTAATACGGACTTTAACTTATCGTATGGAAAATAAATGAATGCACAGTAATACATAGCATGTATATATATATATTTATAAGGAGAGACTAGATATTGGTATGTGTACGTGTATATACGTATGTGATGTGTACAGTAAAATGTTTTTAAAATAAATTACTTTTAATACTGACATAGTACTGTAATGTTGTGGTAATTATACAATAAGCTTTTTCAAGGAATAGTTTATGTAGAATCCCAGCTTTGGGTGTTGGTGGTGAGGTTTAATGTCTCTTCCTTGAGTCTTGGGGAGGGTGGGGTTCTCCTTTTCCGGTTTACAAGACCGGGGTATTTTGTTATACTACAAAGACTCTTCATTTTAGAAGTTTATTTTCAATAAGGCTGACTGTTGGTATTAGCACTAAGATTAGAAGGAAATATAAGATAGATGCTAATTGGCCTACAATGATGTATGGGTGTTCTACAGGTTGGCCCCCAATTCATGTTAAGGTTAGGAGGTCTGCGATTAGGGTTCAGAATAAAAGTTGGCTAAAGGGACGGAATATTATGCTTCGTTGTTTGGAAGTTTGAAGTATTGGGATAAAGATTAGGATAAGGATGGAAAGTAATAGTGCTAGTACTCCTCCAAGTTTATTGGGAATTGATCGTAAGATTGCATATGCGAATAGGAAATATCATTCTGGTTTGATGTGTGCAGGGGTGTTTAGTGGGTTTGCTGGAGTATAGTTATCAGGGTCTCCTAGTAGGTCAGGGGTGAATAGGGTTAGTGTTAGTAGTGCTAGGATTAAGAGTAGGGCGCCTAGGATATCTTTAATTGTATAATAGGGGTGGAATGGAATTATGTCTATGTTGGATGGGATTCCTATGGGGTTATTGGATCCTGTTTCGTGTAGGAATAGCAGGTGGACAGCTACTAATGTTGTGATGATGAATGGGAGGATAAAGTGGAAAGCGAAAAAACGTGTTAGTGTTGCTTTGTCTACGGAAAATCCACCTCAGATTCATTCTACTAAGGTAGTGCCGATGTAAGGGATTGCTGATAGGAGATTGGTGATGACGGTTGCGCCTCAGAATGATATCTGTCCTCAGGGTAGAACATAGCCTACGAATGCAGTGGCCATGACTGTTAGTAGTAGGAGCACACCAATGTTTCATGTTTCTTGGAATATATAAGAGCCATAGTATAAGCTACGTCCGATGTGGGCGTAAAGGCAGATGAAGAATATGGAAGCTCCGTTTGCATGTAGGTAGCGGATGAATCAGCCATAGTTGACGTCTCGACAGATGTGTGCGACTGATGAAAAAGCGGTTGAGGTGTCTGGTGTGTAATGTATTGCTAGGAATAAACCTGTTAGGATTTGTATAATTAGGCAGAGGCCTAGTAAGGAGCCAAAGTTTCATCATGAGGAGATGTTAGATGGAGTGGGTAGGTCAATGAATGTGTCATTGATGATTTTTATTAGTGGGTGTGTTTTTCGGATGTTGGTCATTAGGGTTCTTATAGTTGAATTACAACGATGGTTTTTCATATCATTGGTCATGGTTGGAGTCCATGTGAGAATAATGGTTATATATATTATTTTTATTATGAGCACTATTTTTGTAATTAGTCTTGTGGGGGTTTCTTCAAAGCCTTCACCAATTTATGGTGGTTTAGGGTTGATTGTGGGTGGTGCTATGGGATGTGGAATTGTTTTTAGTTTTGGGGGTTCATTTTTAGGTTTAATAGTATTTTTAATTTATTTAGGAGGGATGTTAGTTGTGTTTGGTTATACAACGGCTATGGCTACCGAGCAGTATCCTGAGGTTTGGGTTTCTAATAAGGTTGTACTTGGGGGTTTTCTTTTAGGTTTAGTGTTAGAACTGTTAGTGGTGTTGTATGTTTTAGAGGGTGGGAAAGTGAATATTGTGTTTGAATTTAATGGGTTGGAGGATTGAGTTATTTATGATACAGGGGATTCTGGATTTTTTAGTGAGGAAGCTATAGGGATTGCTGCGTTATACAGTTATGGCACTTGATTAGTTATTGTTACTGGGTGGTCTTTGTTTATTGGGGTGGTGGTTGTTATGGAGATTACTCGGGGTAATTAAATAGTAGTATGCTAAGGGTTATGGTGATGAGGAGAGATAGGAAGTAGAGCTTGATAAGTCCTTTTTGGTTTGAAGTCAGTGTGGAGGCTTTTAGTTGAATAAGGGCTGTTGTTTTTGGTAGAATTATTTCTGTTCAGGTTAGATCTAGTAGGGAGGTTGCGAATTTTTGGCTTATTGTTAGGGCTAGATGGGGGGTTAGGCGATGTATGATTGTAGGGAAATAGCCTAATAAAGTGGAAAATTTAGTAGAGTCTGATGGGTAGGGATATTTTAGGTTTTTTGAGTAGGTATTAATTTCGAATGCGAGAGTAAAGCCTAGAGTTGTTACTATAAGGGCTGTTAGTTTTAAATATAGAGGTATAGTCATTAAAGGGGTGTTTATTGGGGGTATGCTGTTGGAGAGGATGAATCCGGCAAAGATGCTTCCGATTAATAGGCGTTTAATGGGGTTAATTAGTATGGGGTTAGTTTCATTAATGTTTATGAGAGGAGAGAAGCGGGGTTGTTCTAGTAGAGTAAAGAAGATGATACGAGTGCTGTAAGTAGCTGTTATGGAGGTGGCGATTAGTGTTAGTAGTAGGGCTCAGGCGTTGGTATAAGACGAAGTGGCGGCTTCAATGATGAGGTCTTTAGAGTAGAATCCTGTGAGAAATGGTATTCCTGTTAGTGCGAAACAGCCGATGATTAGGGCAGTTGTGGTAAAGGGAAGGATTTTGTAAAGTCCTCCTATCTTTCGAATGTCTTGTTCGTTGTTTAAATTATGGATAATAGAGCCAGAACATAGGAACAGTATAGCTTTGAAGAAAGCGTGTGTACAAATGTGCAGGAATGCTAGGTGTGGTTGATTAAGGCCTAGTGTTATTATTATTAGGCCAAGTTGGCTGGAGGTGGAAAAAGCAATGATTTTTTTGATATCATTTTGGGTTAGGGCACAGATAGCTGTGAATAGGGTGGTAAGGGCGCCTAGAGAAAGTATTGTTGTTTGAATGAATTTATTATTTTCTATTAGGGGGTAAAAACGGATAAGTAGGAAAATTCCTGCTACGACTATTGTGCTTGAGTGAAGTAAGGCTGAGACTGGAGTGGGTCCTTCTATTGCTGAGGGTAGTCATGGGTGTAGACCAAATTGGGCTGATTTTCCAGCTGCGGCTAGTGTGAGTCCTATGAGAGGGAGGATTGGGGGGTTTTGATTAAGTGTGAAGATTTGTTGTAGATCTCATGCATTTGTATTATGTAGGAATCAGGCTATGGATAGAAGGAAGCCAATGTCTCCGATACGATTATATAGGATTGCTTGAAGAGCGGCTGTATTAGCATCTGTTCGTCCGAACCATCAGCTGATTAGTAGGAAGGATATGATTCCGACTCCCTCTCATCCAATAAATAATTGGAAGAGGTTGTTAGCTGTGACAAGGATGAGTATAGTGATGAGGAAAATGAGTAGATATTTGAAGAATTGGTTGATGTAGGGATCGGAGTGCATATATCATATTGAAAATTCTATAATAGATCATGTAATGAATAGTGCTACGGGCATAAATATAAGTGAAAAGTAATCTATTTTAAAGCTGAGTGTTAGTTTAAGGGTATGGATGGTGATTCAGTGTCAGTTTGAGATGAGTATTTCTTGATTTGTGTGGATAAATATTATCATTGGGATCAGGCTGGTGATGAAAGCAAGGAGAGTTATGTTTTTTACATAATGTTGATACTTATTATTTTTGTAGAAGTCTGTACTGGATATTATGATGGGGGCGATTAATATAAGTAGTGTGAGCAAAGTAGAGGAAGTAAATAAGTTTATTACTTTTATTTGGAGTTGCACCAATTTTTTGGTTCCTAAGACCAATGGATAACTACCATCCTTTAAAAGTTTGAAAAAGCCACATTGTTGAGTGTGGAGGGCATGAATTAGCAGTTCTTGCAGTTCTTTTTCGGTAAGTAAGAGGGTTTATATCTTCTATTTTTAGTTTCACAAACTAATGGTTTTTTTAAACTATACTTACAATAAAGAGGGCCTAGGATGATTTTAGGGTTAAGTGATAGTAGTAGGAGAGGGATAATGTGTAAGGCTATTAAGGCATGTTCTCGTGTAAAAGTAGGAGTGAGGTTATTAATATGGTGTGTGTGTTTGCCACGTTGTGTTATGATTAGTATATATAGGGAGTAGAGGGCTGTGATTACAATGTTTATTCCTATAAGGATAATGGTGAGGTTTGATCATGAGAAGGTTGATATAATTACGAGTAGCTCTCCGATCAGGTTAATGGTAGGAGGTAGGGCGAGGTTTGTTAAGCATGCTAATAGTCATCAAGTAGTTATTAGTGGAAAAAAGATTTGTAGGCCTCGTGCTAGAATTATAGTTCGACTATGAATACGTTCATAGTTTGAGTTTGCTAAACAGAATAATATAGAGGATGTGAGGCCATGGGCAATTATTAAGGCGGTAGCTCCTATGTAACTTCAGGGGGTTTGGATAAGAATAGCTGCAATGACGAGTGCTATGTGGCTGACTGAGGAGTATGCGATTAGTGATTTTAGGTCTGTTTGGCGTAAGCAAATAGAACTAGTTATGATTATTCCTCATAGGGATAATACAAGGAAAGGGTAGGCTATGTGTTCTGTTAGAGGATTAAGGATTGATGTGATTCGTAGTATCCCATAGCCTCCGAGTTTTAGTAATACAGCTGCAAGGACTATTGAACCTGCAATAGGGGCTTCTACATGTGCTTTGGGTAGTCAAAGATGTAGTCCATAGAGGGGTATTTTTACTAGAAAGGCTATTATGCAAGCTAGTCATATGAAAGTGTTGGATCAAGAGGTTGATAATGGTTGGGCTCAGTATTGTAGTAGTAGGAAGTTTAGGGAGCCTACTGTATTTTGTAAGTATATTAGTGCTACTAGCAAGGGGAGAGATCCTATGAGTGTATAAAATAAGAAATAAAGCCCTGCATTAAGTCGTTCTGTTTGGTTTCCTCAACGGGTAATGATGATGAGAGTAGGAATTAATGTGGACTCAAATGTAATGTAAAACATAATTAGTTCTGTAGCAGTGAAGGTTATAATTAAGAGGATTTGTAATGTAATTAGTATTGTAATGTAGAGCTTTTTTCGGGCAAGTGGTTCTTTTAGGAGGTGAGATTGGCTTGCTATTAGTATTAAAGGGAGAAGTCATATTGTTAATATTAAGAGTGGTGCGGAAAGGGGGTCAGAGAAAAATGTTAGAGAATAGTTAAGACTGTTATCGTTAAATTGATTAAGTAGAAGTAAACTTGTAAAGCTAATTAATAAACTATGGGCTGTAGTATTGATTCAGATAAAATTACTCTTTGATAATCAAGTCAGGGGTATAAGTATGATAGTGGGAATAATGAATTTTAGCATTGGAGGAGGTTAAGGTTTTGTACATAGTCAGTACCATATGTGTTGGAGACTATGACTAGTAGGGCTAGTCCAATAGCTGCTTCGCAGGCTGCAAATACTAGGAGAATGATTGGTATTATGTTGGCTAGGGTGAAGTGTGTATTTAGGATTGTAAGGGTTGCTAGGATAAATAATGATAGCACTATGCCTTCTAGACATAATAATGCGGATATTAGGTGAGATCGGTACATTAATAAGCCTGTGAGAGATACTGTAAAGGCAATTAGAATATTAATGTGGACTAGAGACATTTGGTATTTGTGAGTTTAGATCACAGTCTAGTGGGTCGAAATCACTTGTTTTACTTTAAACTAAATACCATATTTATCTCATTCTAGGCCTTTTTGGGTTCACTCGTAGGCTAGGCTAGCTGCTAGTAGGGAGATTAGGAATAAGGCTGTAAGAAGTATTGTTGTTAGATTATTTGTTTGGACTGCTCAAGGTAAGGGGAGTAAGATAGCAATTTCTAGGTCGAAGAGGAGGAAAGTGATTGCTACTAGGAAAAATTTTATGGAAAAGGGTAGGCGAGCAGATCCTATTGGATCAAATCCACATTCGTAAGGGCTAGTTTTTTCCGCATAGACGTTTAATTGGGGGAGTCAAAAAGCAATAAGTATAAGTAGTAGGGCTAGGGTTGTATTTGTTAGTAAGGTTAATAGAAGGTTTATTGTTCTTTTTCGGAGTGTACCGAAACTAACTGATTGGAAGTCAGTTGTACTTGTTAATACTAAAAGGACTATGAGCCTCATCAATAAATTGATACATAGAGGAATAATCATACGACGTCTACGAAATGTCAATATCAAGCAGCGGCTTCGAAGCCAAAGTGGTGATTTGATGTGAAGTGAAATAATATTTGGCGTATAAAGCAGATGATAAGGAAAGTGGATCCGATGATGACGTGTAGTCCGTGGAGGCCTGTGGCTACGAAGAAAGTGGAGCCGTAAACTCCGTCTGAGATTGTAAATGGGGCTTCATAGTATTCTGATGCTTGGAGCAGGGTGAAGTAGAGACCAAGTGTAATTGTAATGAGGAGGGCTTGGAGTATGTGTTTGCGGTTACCTTGTATAAGACTATGGTGGGCTCAAGTGATAGATACACCAGAAGCTAATAGTACGGAGGTATTGAGGAGTGGGACTTCTAGTGGATTTAAGGGGCGGATACCTGTTGGTGGTCAGGAGCCTCCTAGTTCGGGAGTAGGGGCAAGGCTTGAGTGGTAAAAGGCTCAGAAAAAGCCTGTAAAAAATAGGGCTTCTGATAAGATAAATAAAATTATGCCATATCGAAGTCCTTTTTGAACGGTTGGTGTGTGGTGGCCTTGGAAGGTGCTTTCTCGGATGATGTCTCGTCATCATTGGTATATTGTTAGGGTATTTGTTAAGAAGCTTAAAGTCAGTAGAATTATTGAGTTAAAATGGAATCATATAATTAGGCCTGATGTTATAAGAAATGCTGAGAGAGCTCCTGTAAGTGGTCAAGGGCTGGGATTTACCATATGGTATGAGTGGGTTTGGTGGGTCATTATGTATTGTCTTGCAAGTATAGGCTTACTAGTAGGGTGAATACGTAGGCTTGGATCAGGGCTACAGCGAATTCGAGGATGACTAATAGAGTGAGGATAATAAATGTGATGAGAGCTGTGAATAGGCTAATGCTTATTAATGCAAGAGTTGCACTTCCAATTAGGTGTAATAATAGGTGACCTGCTGTGATGTTCGCTGTTAGTCGTACTGCTAGAGCTAAGGGTTGAATAAATAGGCTGATAGTTTCGATTATTACCAGCATAGGAATTAGGAAAATGGGTGTGCCTAATGGTAAAAGGTGGGCTAGAGATATTTTTGTCTTATTACGGAAACCGATAAAGACGGTACCAGCTCATAATGGAATGGCTATGCCTAAGTTTATAGAGAGTTGAGCAGTAGGTGTGAATGAGTGAGGTAACATTCCAAGAAGGTTTGTGGAGGCGATGAAAAGGAAAAGCGAGATGAGTATTAGAGATCAGGTTTGTCCTTTGGGATTATGTGTCACTATCAGTTGTTTTGATGTGAGTTTGGTAAGTCATTGTTGGATAGTAATTATACGGTTATTGATTAATCGGTTTGGTGTTGGGAATAGTATGGTGGGAAATATAATAATTAGAGTGGTGATGGGAATGCCTAGTGTGATTGGGACTATGAAAGAGGCAAATAGATTTTCGTTCATGTGTGGTTTCAAGGGGTTTGCTGTTTTTGTAGTTTGGTGTCCACTGGTTTGGGGAAGGGAGAATAAAAGTGCTTTGAGATTTTTAGCTGAAGTAGTGCGAACAGGGTGAAGATCATAGAGAGAATGGTAAGGAGCCATGTTGATGTATCTAGTTGTGGCATACCACTAAGGGGTTTTATAATTCCCAATCTTTAACTTAAAAGGTTAACGCTATTTTAGCTTCTTAGTGAGATTATAATATGGATGCAGATCATTTTTCGAATTTCTCTAAAGGTACTAGTTCGAGAACGATTGGTATAAAGCTGTGATTTGAGCCACAGATTTCTGAACATTGTCCATAAAATAGGCCAGGTCGTGTTGATGTTAGGGTTGTTTGGTTTAGGCGGCCGGGAATTGCGTCTGTTTTTAGGCCTAGGGAAGGGACAGCTCATGAGTGCAATACATCTTCTGAGGAGATTAGTATTCGGATTGTTATTTGTATGGGTAGAACCATTCGATTGTCTACTTCTAAGAGTCGTAGCTCACCTGGTTTTAGATCTGAGGTTGGAATTATGTACGAGTCAAAGTTTAGGTCTTCGTAGTCAGTATATTCATAGCTTCAGTATCATTGGTGTCCTATTGCTTTTACAGTGAGAGAGGGGTTGTTAATTTCGTCTATTATGTAGAGGATTCGTAGGGAAGGTAGGGCGATTATGATTAAAATAACGGCTGGGAGGACAGTTCAGATAGTTTCTACTTCCTGAGCGTCTATTGTATTAGTGTGAGTTAGTTTGGTTGTAAGTATTAGTGTAATAATATAAAGAACTAAGGAGCTAATTAAGAAGACGATCATTAATGCGTGGTCATGAAATTGTAGAAGTTCTTCTATAACGGGTGATGCTGCGTCTTGTAAACCTAGTTGAAAGGGGTATGCCATGGAGATATACAGGATTTTCACTTGTGATTTAACTTTGACAAAGTTACGTAAGACTTTACTAATATCTCGTTCATAAAGAAAGACATAATGGTTATGATGTTGGCTTGAAACCAATTAGAGGGGGTTCGATTCCTTCCTTTCTTGAATATTTTAGGTTGACGTATACTGGTTCTTCGAATGTATGGTATGGTGGAGGACATCCGTTTAGTCATTCAAGGTTTGTGGAGGTGAGGTCTACTGCTAGTACTTCTCGCTTAGATGCAAATGCTTCTCAGATAATGAGAACTATTAGTATGACTGCTGTTAGTGAGATAAATGAGCCTATTGATGAGATGGTATTTCATGTTGTGTAAGCATCTGGATAGTCGGAATATCGGCGAGGTATTCCAGACAGGCCTAGGAAGTGTTGTGGGAAGAATGTCATATTTACACCTACAAATATAATTATGAATTGGATTTTTGCTCATGTTGGGTTGAGTGTATATCCTGAAAATAGTGGGAATCAGTGGGTAAAACCTCCTATGATGGCAAAGACAGCTCCTATTGAAAGTACATAGTGAAAATGAGCAACTACATAATAGGTGTCGTGGAGAATGATATCTAGGGATGAGTTGGCTAGGATAATACCGGTTAAACCACCTACTGTGAATAGGAAGATAAAGCCTAAGGCTCATATTAGGGCGGGAGATCATTTAATATTTCCTCCATGAAGTGTTGCCAGTCAACTGAAAACTTTTACTCCTGTGGGAATTGCGATAATTATAGTAGCTGATGTAAAATATGCTCGTGTATCTACGTCTATTCCAACTGTAAACATATGATGAGCTCATACAATGAAACCTAGGAAGCCAATAGAAACTATAGCTCATACTATCCCTATATATCCGAAAGGTTCTTTTTTCCCTGAATAATAAGTAACGATATGTGAAACTATTCCAAAGCCGGGCAGAATTAGAATATATACCTCGGGGTGACCAAAAAATCAGAACAGGTGTTGATACAAGATTGGGTCTCCTCCTCCTGCCGGGTCAAAAAAGGTTGTGTTTAGATTTCGATCAGTTAATAGTATAGTAATTCCGGCTGCTAAGACAGGTAATGATAGTAAAAGTAAGATTGCTGTGACTAGGACTGATCAGACGAAGAGGGGTGTTTGGTATTGGGTTATAGCGGGTGGTTTTATATTAATAATAGTTGTAATAAAGTTAATAGCTCCGAGGATTGAAGATACACCGGCTAAATGTAGGGAGAAAATGGTAAGGTCTACTGAGGCTCCTGCATGTGCTAGATTTCCAGCTAGGGGAGGATATACAGTTCAGCCTGTACCTGCGCCGGCTTCAATTATTGAAGATGCTATCAGTAGTAGAAAGGAAGGGGGGAGTAGTCAGAAGCTTATGTTGTTTAGACGAGGGAATGCTATGTCAGGGGCTCCAATTATTAAGGGAACTAATCAGTTTCCAAAGCCCCCGATTATGATAGGTATAACCATAAAGAAAATTATTACGAAGGCGTGAGCTGTTACTAGAACATTGTAAAGCTGGTCATCTCCGATGAGTGTACCAGGTTGACCTAATTCAGCACGAATCAACAAGCTTAGGCCAGTACCCACTATTCCTGCTCAAGCGCCAAATAGTAAATACAGGGTACCGATATCCTTGTGATTGGTAGAGAATAGTCATCGGTTTGCGAACATAGGTAAAATGGCCGAGTAGGCATTAGACTGTAAATCTAAAGACAGGGGTGAAGTCCTCTTTTTACCAAGTCCTGTGGTGAATAATCATTTTGAATTGCAAATTCAAAGGAGCAGCTTCAATCCTGCCGGGACTTCTCCCGCCTTTTTTTTCTTGCGGCGGGAGAAGTAGATTGAAGCCAGTTTATTAGGGTATTTAGCTGTTAACTAAAAGTTCGTGGGAAATGTATCCCTCCAATCTAGTGAGGATTTAGCTTAATTAAAGTGTTTGATTTGCATTCAATTGATGTAAGATATAGTCTTGCAATCCTTATTGGGCAGGGGTTAAGTAAAATTGTACTTGCTTAGGGCTTTGAAGGCTCTTGGTCTTATTTAACCTAAACCCCTATAGTAGGGTAAGGAGTGTTGGTGTGAGGGGTAGAAGTATTGTGGATAGTACGATTGCTGTTGGTAGAAGGGTTATTTGTTTTATGGAGTAGAATTGTCATTTTATTTTTATGTTATTGGTGGAGGGGAATAGGGTTAATGCTGTGGAGTAGACAAGGCGTATATAGAAGTATAGGTTGAGTAGGGCTGTGATAGCTATAAGGGTGGGTAGGATAAGGGTGTCATTTTTTGTTAGTTCTTGAATAATCATTCATTTGGGTATGAAGCCTGTGAGTGGAGGAAGTCCTCCTATGGAGAGTAGGGTGAGTATAGTAAAAGTTGTTATAATGGGTATTGTGTTTCATGTTTGGGATAGTAGTAATGTAGTGGTAGTGGAGTTTTGAATGAGTAGTATGAATATAGTGAAGGTTGTTGTAATGTAGATTAATAGGTTTAGTAAGGTGAAGGTTGGATTGTATGGTAAAATAGCAGTCATTCATCCTATATGGGCGATTGATGAGTAGGCTATAATTTTTCGGAGTTGTGTTTGGTTTAGTCCACCTCAACCTCCGATTAGAATTGATAGAAAGGATATGGTGATTATTAGGTGTAGATTGACTGATGGTGAAATTTGGTAAAGAATTGAGATGGGTGCAAGTTTTTGTCACGTAAGTAGAATTAGTCCTGTGCTTAGGGGAATGCCTTGTGTAACTTCTGGTAGTCAGAAGTGGAAAGGGGATAATCCTAATTTAATAGCTAGAGCTATTGTTATTAGAATGGATGCTGTTGGGTCGAATAGTTTTATGATAGTTCATTGACTGGAGTGTATTAGGTTAATAATAATTGCTAGTATAAGTAATGAGGATGCTGTGGCTTGTGTTAGAAAGTATTTGGCTGAGGCTTCTGTGGCTCGGGGGTTGGGTTTTTTCATTATAATGGGAATGATGGCTATTATATTTATTTCTAGTCCGATTCAGGCGAATAATCAGTGGGAGCTAATGGTGACAATTGTTGTGCTTAGGACGAGGGTTGTTAGTAGGGTGATAGAGATGAATGGGTTAATTAGTATGGGAAGGATATGAACCAACATTTCCGGGGTATGGGCCCGGTAGCTTATTTAGCTGACCTTACTATAGATTATGGTGTAGTGTGGTAGCACGAAGAACTTTGAATTCTTAAGGGTAGGTTCGATTCCTATTGTTCTAGAAATAAGAGGACTTAAACCTCTATTATTTACTCTATCAAAGTAATTCTTTTGTCAGACATATTTCTTATTTTATGTTTGGGGTGGGATGCCTGCTGTTATGATGGGTAATGAGATGTGTCATATGCAGAGAGCTAGTGTTAGTGGGAGGAAATTTTTTCAGAGGAGGTGTATTAGTTGGTCATATCGGAATCGGGGATAAGATGCTCGAATTCATAGGAAGGATATTGTTAGTAGTAGTGATTTAACGATTAGGTTTGTTGTGCATAATTCTGGTGTGTAGGGATCGTGAAATGCTCCTAGAAATAAGATGGTTGTGAACATATTTATTATGATAATGTTGGCATATTCTGCTAGGAAGAATAGGGCGAAGGGGCCAGCAGCATATTCTACGTTAAAGCCGGATACAAGTTCTGATTCTCCTTCTGTAAGGTCGAAAGGGGCTCGGTTAGTTTCTGCTAAAGTGGAGATAAATCATATCATAGCAAGGGGTCATGAAGGGAAGAGTAGTCATAGTTTTTCTTGTGTAGTGTTTAGTGTAGATAGAGTGAAGGAGCCGTTTATTAGAAGTACGGATAATAGAATAATAGCTAGTGTTACTTCATATGAGATTGTTTGTGCTACTGCTCGTAGGGCTCCGATTAGAGCGTATTTTGAATTGGAAGCCCATCCGGATCATAGGATAGAGTAGACGGCTAGGCTTGATATTGCTAGGATGAAGAGTACTCCTAGATTTATGTTGATGAGCGGGTGTGGTATGGGTAGGGGAGCTCATATTGTGAGAGCCAAGGTTAGTGCAAGTACGGGTGCAATTATAAATATGGTGGTAGAGGATGTGGCTGGTCGTAAGGGTTCTTTAGTGAACAGTTTGATTGCATCGGCGAAGGGCTGTAGTAAGCCATATGGGCCTACGATGTTTGGTCCTTTTCGGAATTGTATATAGCCTAGGATTTTGCGTTCTACTAGTGTTAGAAATGCTACAGCTAAAAGAATAGGAAGAATGAGTGCTAGGATATTAATTATAAACATTTGTTAAAGAGAGGATTTGAACCTCTGAATATAAAAGCTTAAATTTTATGCAATTGCCATACTCTGCCACTTCAACAAAGCCCTGGTCTTGGGCAGGGTATGTTTGTGCTAGGTTATTAGGTTGAGACTGGGTCACTAATTGTTTGAAGGCGCTTTGTTTAAAGTTGGCCTTATTTCTCTTGTCCTTTCGTACTGGGAGAAATGCGTAATAGATAGAAACCGACCTGGATTACTCCGGTCTGAACTCAGATCACGTAGGACTTTAATCGTTGAACAAACGAACCCTTAATAGCTGCTGCACCATTAGGATGTCCTGATCCAACATCGAGGTCGTAAACCCTATTGTCGATATGGACTCTAGAATAGGATTGCGCTGTTATCCCTAGGGTAACTTGTTCCGTTGATCAAAATTTTGGATCAATATGTGATACTGTACTTTGGCTAGTAGGCCTAAGTTTTAATCACTCGGAGGGTTTTTTATACTCCGAGGTCACCCCAACCGAAATTGTCAGCTCATATAAAGCTTTGTTATCCCTTGGTGGTATTGTTTTATGCTTTTTGAGTTGATTAATTGAAGCTCCATAGGGTCTTCTCGTCTTATTGTGTTATCCCCGCCTCTTCACGGGGAGGTCAATTTCACTGATTAGGAGTAAGAGACAGTAAAACCCTCGTGTGGCCATTCATACAAGTCCTTATTTAGAGAACAAGTGATTATGCTACCTTTGCACGGTCAAGATACCGCGGCCGTTTAACGATTGTCACTGGGCAGGCAGTGCCTCTAATACTAGTTATGCTAGAGGTGATGTTTTTGGTAAACAGGCGGGGTTTGTGTTTGCCGAGTTCCTTTTACTCTTTTTAATCTTTCCTTAGTGCACACCTGTGTTGGATTAACAGTATAGTTAATAAATAGTTTAGTGTTAGGTTATATTTATTAGTTGTTAACTATCAGTATATTATCAGTTACTGATATAAGCTTATGCAAGGAGAAAATTTTTCTTGTTACTCATATTAACAGTATCTCTTCTATAATTAAATAGATTAGTCCAATAGTCAGGCTAGGAGTTATTTTATTTATTGTTGGGATTAAAACTTATTTTTGTTGTTGAGCTTGAACGCTTTCTTAATTGGTGGCTGCTTTTAGGCCAACTATGGTTTAAGTTTTATATTACTCTCTAGTAAAGGTTGTATCCATTTCTAAAAAGCTGTACCTTTTTAGACTAACAGTTAAACATACGTTGAAGCTTAATGTGGCTTTTAGTATTGTTTAGTGTTGAACTGAAATTCCTTTCTTGGACAACCAGCTATCACCAGGCTCGTTAGGCTTTTCACCTCTACCTATAAGTCTTCTCACTATTTTGCCACATAGATGAGTTTGTTCTAGTTACTGCTCATAAGTAGCTCGTCTGGTTTCGGGTAATTTAACTTAAGGTCTCTTTGCTAAATTATTACTAGTTAAATCATTATGCAAAAGGTACAAGGGGTAAACTTTGCTTTTTTTTACTTTTAATAATTCTTTCATCTTTCCCTTACGGTACTTTCTCTATAGCGCCATTGATAATTAAATTTCTATCTCCTATACTTTAGATGTATGGTAAATGTTTTGTTTGATTGATTTATAATAGTAGTGATGAGGAGGAGTATGGGCTAGGTGTAGTTCAAGATGTGCACGGATTGTGAAATCTTCTAGGTGTAAACTAGATGCTTTGTTTAAGCTACATCTTGTTTATCCAAGCACACCTTCCGGTATGCTTACCTTGTTACGACTTGTCTCTTCTTGTACGCTTGCTTAGCATGGGTTAGTGATCTGGGCCTTGCTATGGTACTTGAGGAGGGTGACGGGCGGTGTGTGCGTGCTTCATGGCCTTATTCAATTAAGCATTCTATTCTTAATTTACTGCTAAATCCTCCTTTAGTTTTTAGATTTCATAAAAACTTTCGTGTAAGTTTAAGGGGTGTTCTTATTGTAGAAAATGTAGCCCATTTCTTCCCAATCCATAGGTTACACCTTGACCTAACGTTTTTACGTGCAATGGTTGTGCTTACTTTCATTCCTTTTTTAGGGTTTGCTGAAGATGGCGGTATATAGACTGAAGTAGCAAGGATTGGTGAGGTTAATCGTGGTTTATCGTTTACAGAACAGGCTCCTCTAGAAGGATATGAAGCACCGCCAAGTCCTTTGAGTTTTGGGCTGTTGCCGATAGTACTCTGGCGAATAGTCTTGTTCTAGGACTATTTAAGTTTACGACTAAGCATAGTGGGGTATCTAATCCCAGTTTGGGTCTTAGTTATCGTGTATTCGGTTTATGGTAAAGTTACTTTCGTAGTTTAACTTAATTTTAATTATGGCTTTTTACAGCTTAATTAAGGTTTGACTTTATTTTTATATTGTTCCTCGACACTCTTTACGCCGGGTGTTTATTAATTTGGGTCAATCGTATGACCGCGGTGGCTGGCACGAAATTTACCAACCCTAATTAGCATGGCTAGGTCAAACTTTCGTTCATAGCCTAATTTTTGTCACTGCTGTATCCCGTGGGGGTGTGGCTAAGCAAGGCGTTGTGAGCTACTAGTGTAGTGTGCTTGATGCCTGCTCCTTTTAGTCTTTAGTGATTTGGAGGGCATTCTCACTGGGATGCGGAAGCTTGCATGTGTAAATCTGCTAAGAACTAATAGAAAGGCCAGGACCAAACCTTTATGTTGATGGGGCAATAATGCCCATCTAGACATTTTCAGTGTCTTGCTTTATAAAAATTTAAGCTACATTAAC